AATACTTTTCGGGAGATCTCCTCCAAATCATTGGTATGGCTATCGAAATCGTGAGCATCAGCATGTAGGTTCCAGATCCAAGTGGTAGTATCAGGGCCCTTAGCTATTGTCCTTGAGAAATGGCCGGGTCTGGCCCATTCCTCGAATGAAGTTTTTACGGGATCCCTATCCACCAAAATCTTCACTTCTGGTTCCGGCGAACGAATAATCATTGAGTCCTCCTCTTTCCGGACAACACATACGAAGAGACCCGCCAACAAACAGTAAAGTAATTAGTGAACCTCTGAGAAATATATATTTATGATTAGTTCCTTTCTATCCCCCAAAATTTTCCTTAGTTATTCACTAGAGCAATTATGAGCAATTATGATATGGAAGTCTATCCGGGGCAAGTGTTCGGATCTATTATGACATATCTATGAGGTGCTCAACGGACCGTTTTTTTGTAAATCCCTTCCCGACGCGAGCCAAAAACGACTTTTTGGCCCAACCTAGTCTACTCATATTTCGATGTATGAGTGCCTAGATGGGTCTACTTGTATGCTACGTTACATGCAACGTATTACGCCATTACAAATCACAAGATCTCTCATTAGTCATTACTAATGACTAAGATAAGAAATATCCCGATATCGATTTTAGACGTCTTTTTTATTAGTTAGCAATCGCTAAGATAAAGGAAGAGATTCTGTGCCATATGCATATATCGTCTACCCCTATAAGGTACCAAATGAAATAAAAAGAACGATCTTAGAAGGGATATAATGAAATTCCTCTATCGATTCCCCCGGGGCAACAATCTATTTGATGGATCCAACAAACAATTTAAGTGAATTCAATTCAAAAAGAAAGTGTTCTTATTCGAACCGCCCTGTGATCTTCAACCAATTCTGTGCTTCAATATAATTACCTGGAGTAAGCGCTATGGCTTGTTTCCAATACTCAGCAGCTTGATCGAACCAAGCCTCCGCAATTTCTGAATCTCCCTGTCGAATGGCCTCTTCTCCCCGGTCGGAATAGGTAGGTCAATTCCTTCCCTTAGAACCGTACTTGAGAGTTTCCTGCCTCATACGGCTCAGCAGTCAACTCTTTTTTGGCGTTACATCTTTCTTAATCTACCGTATCTAGCTGAATGAGATTTATCGGAGATCTATCCCTTCTTGGATTAGCCAAATCAAATAACCTGAAGAGTTTAAGTTAATTACATGAGTTTCAAACTCCGATTTGGATCAATAATCAGTTTTATCTCTTCTCCCACTCTCAGAAGAATGAAGCATAGATATCTCCCTCTATCATTAGAGTTTTCTGAAAGTTAACTATCTCGGTTTCGTCTAGAAATTCATATAGAATCTTTGAAAAAGACTTTCTTCGATAAGAAAAAAGGACTTACTCTCCTTGGGATCTGATACTACACCGCTGCTCAATACCTTAGTGGATCAACCCTATTACATAAGTTGATTCCTAACTTTTATGTCATATTATGACATACATAAGTAAGCAGGTCTTATTGTATCGGCCAAAAACCTCAATAATTGATCTTTACGGTGCTTCTTTTATCAATTAGATCCTTTATCCATAGAATCTAGTATATGGGCTATACTTAGTTCTTCATATATCGGCTTCTATGAAGTCTGTTTTTTTGCTACAGCTTCTAAAAATCGTTCCCCTTTGGACAATGGATATGTAGAAAGCCTATTTTTTTTGTTTCTCCTTAGATTTCCTAGTACTAGCAATAGGAGGTTTTAATACTAGCGGATTTGATCTTTCTTTCCTTCTTTCTATTTCTATAGTAGAGATAGTCGCACGTAATGGCAGATCACGGCCATATTATTAGAAGCTTGTGGTAAGAATGGATTTCGTTCTAGTGCTCGGAAATAATATTCCAAAGCCTTCGTATGTTCTCCGTTACTTGTGTGTATAAGGCCTATATTATAGAGTATATAACTTCGATCGTAGGGATCAATTTCTGGTCGCATAGCTTCATAATAATTCTGTAAAGCTTCCGCATAATTTCCTTCAGATTGAGCTGACATCCGTTACGGTCGTTCATTCCAAGAATCTCCGTTCCAGAACCGTACGTGAGATTTCCATCTCATACGGCTCCTCCCTTCTGCGCATAATATAATATTAAGGGAAATAATCCATGGAATCAAACCAAAAAGATTTAAATATTTTCCTTATGAACTGACAGGGGCTAGTGTTTTTACAAGAAATCTCTAGCCAGCCTTCCTGCAAGAGGTCTTTTCTTACTTAATACCAAACATGTTGGTCTTTCTTAGAGAAAAATGGTAACTCCAGCAATTTCTTTGTTCTTAACGCCCCCTATTTCCAGGAATTAGTCACTTCAACGATCTTTGATGGTTATACGGGTATCCAAAGTACGAACGAGATGGATGTTTGTTGTCCTAACCATTCTTGGTAGTCCCGATCCCGATAAGAAGAAGGGGGAATTATATAACAAAGTTTTCGTTTTGTTGATTCCTAGGTGTAGTGCTTCTTCCCCTATGCTACCTATTGGCACTATTACAGTAGAATTGACATGCAATAAAGAACCTATAGGTGTAACCTTTCGCTCAATACTAGAATCGACAATTGAAGCATCTGAGGTTGCATCAATCGAGGATACACGACAGAAGGGATTGCTCTATCTCCAAACTTCACCTTCACCAAGCGTAGGTTTTTACCAATCTTTTTCTTTCCATACCGAATCGTGTCTCTTTTTGTAAGAATAAGAATAAATTAAATAGAGTGGTAAGTAAGAAAAAAAGGAATCAAATCGCACCATCTCTGTAATAGGTAAATGCCTCTTTTTCTCCCGAAGTTGTCGGAATTATTCGTAATAAGATATTGGCTACAATTGAAGAGGTTTTATCAATAAAATTTCCATTTATCCGAGATCTAGGCATAGTTTGCAATCCATTTTATAATTCTTCTCATTACCCCTCGCGGGTAAATGATCCCACAACAAAGGAATTGTACGATACGAAATGACATAAAAAAAAAAAAGACTAATAACTAATTAAACTAATTATAAAATCAAAAAATGTGGATCTTTTACTCAGTACTTTTGGTAAGGGATCAATAAGGAACTATTTGAATACGGTTGGATTTTCGATTCCAATTTAGTAGTATACCAATGAGACTATTAGCTATTTCATTGAAATGCAAGAATCAAGGAATTTTTTCTACAGATTCTAATACTAATATAATAAACAATAACCTATCCTATCATAACCTAACCCAAATTGGATTTCATTATGATAATAAAAAAATGGAATAAGCATTCCATGATAAAAATGGGGTAAGGATAACTATCCATTTTGTGTGCATAGCGTGTAGACACCATAAGATTATAGAATGAAAATCCATGGGATGATTCATCAATTTGTAATAGATCCATAGCTCATGGGAGGGATTATTGTTGAAAAATCTGAAATGAAACTGGAAAGGATCCATCGGTTGATTCATTCCAACCCGTTGGTTTAATCCGGTAGAAATCAAATATCAATAAGATGGGAGCGTCCGTCGTCTTGACAAGGATGAATACGTTTTTCTTTTTTATCCCTCGAAACTTGAAGGAAGATCGTTCCTTGACAAAAAGTTTGATATGATAATGGATCGGTCGTACCTGTACTAAATAATATGAGTGACTCGCTATTCACTTGGTTTCTGGGTCATAATTAATAAGATAAGGTTATGTAGGAGAGATGGCCGAGTGGTTCAAGGCGTAGCATTGGAAATGCTATGTAGGCTTTTGTTTACCGAGGGTTCGAATCCCTCTCTTTCCGTATCCTCATCTAATTCACCAACGTTACCAACCACACAATGTATCAAATACCAATTGATACCGTTATTCTAAGAGAAGAGAAAGACCCTTCTTTTCTTTATAGAGATTTTTTTCTATTCCTAATTACTGTGCTGTGATACGTAAAAGGAAAAGAACAAAAAGAGGGGGAAGAAAAGAGCGGACAGTGAATGAAAATATCACTGCTGATCCATTTGCGATACGTGAATGGGATCAAAATCCGGATCAAATCCCTCTACTTCTTTCAGCGAAAAAAGGGACAAAATTGTCCGAACCTTTGCTGGGTATTTTAGGTTCAAGTTTGTCGGGAATAATATTCTACGATTAGCAATTCATTGACTTTCAAACCGACCCATTTACTATCTATTATTTGATTTACTACCCCTTTATATTGCAATGAGTGCAGAGTCAAATGTTTTGGCAATTCCGCGTTGGAGGATGAATCCATATGATTTTGAATCAAAGCTCTGGATCTTTGTTTATCCTTCGTAGTAATAATATCTCGGGGTTTGCAGCGATAACTTGGTATATCCACTAGACGACCATTAACTAAAATATGTCCATGGTTAACTAATTGCCTGGCTCCAGGAATAGTTGAAGCCATACCCAATCGAAAAAGAATGTTATCCAAACGCATCTCAAGTAGTTGCAGTAAAACTTGACCCGTCGAACCGTTTGCTTTTCCAGCGATACGAACATATCGAAGTAGTTGTCGCTCCGTCAGACCATAATGAAAACGCAATTTCTGTTTTTCTTCTAAACGAATACGATATTGAGATCTTTTCCCAGAGCGGGATTGGTTTCTAAGATCACTTGCGGACCTAGGTTTTTTACTAGTTAGTCCCGGCAAAGCCCCCAGACGGCGTATTTTTTTAAAACGAGGTCCTCGGTAACGAGACATAAAGACTCCTTATTTTAAAGAATAGGATAAACCTTAAGACTGAACTAAACGATAAACAAAGCGAAACCCACTGAAGTGCTAATGCTAAAAAGAGAAATTAGATGAATTGTATCAATACCCGTATTATTTTGTATATATGTATATATGGTAAGTAAGTATCCCACGATTTGTTCTATAGAGATACAACTGCTCCAATAAGTTTTTTACTCATAATTGAATTGGAATGTAAGTTCCTGCGACATAGACATAATAGATCGGGAACCCGAGATTTGGAAGAAAAAAGGGAAGAGTCTTTTCACTATTCCTTTATCTCAAGGAGACATTATCAATCATGGATAAAAAATCGATAGGAAAAAGCCGGCTATCGGAGTCGAACCGATGACCATCGCATTACAAATGCGATGCTCTAACCTCTGAGCTAAGCGGGCTCAACTCACATAACATAAAAATAAAATAGTGAGTTAGTTCAGTAAGCTGCTGTGATCTTAGCTTATTATAGCTAAGCTAGTCTATTTAGTTATAACGGATCTAGCCTAAGAATGCAATCTGGATCATAATGAGATTATGCACTCCTCTGATTTTATTCGTAAAGATAGGAAAAAGAAGAAGAATATTGACCGTTCCACTATTTCATATCGAGCAGGGAAAATGCGCGGAGGAGAGGCAGATATATGTGGGATATAGCTATCCATATTGAATTGCGGATACATCAATGATAGAATCATTTCTGGTTCTGATTGAACCAAACACTGGTCTGGTAGAGCTGAAAGGGTTAAAAATAGGAGCAGGCACTTTTTTCCGATATCGGATCGGTATTTAATGAATTGAATGGTTCTAACAGAAAGGAAAGAGGGGAATGGAATCACAATAGGGTCCCGGCCTCAAAAGAAAGAAAGGGGGATATGGCGAAATTGGTAGACGCTACGGACTTGATTGAATTGAGCCTTGGTATGGAAACCTACTAAGTGGTAACTTCCAAATTCAGAGAAACCCTGGAATTAAAAATGGGCAATCCTGAGCCAAATCCTGTTTACAGAAAACAAGGGTTCCTTTCCTAGAAAGCGAGAATCAAAAAAGGATAGGTGCAGAGACTCAATGGAAGCTGTTCCAACGAATGGGGTTGAGGGGTTGGTAGAAGAATCTATCCATCGGAACTCTGAGGGGATGATCCTATGTACTGAAAGATCAACTGAAATATCAAACGATTAATCACAACCCGAATCCTTATTTTTTTTTTATTTTCTTATTTATATTTATTAATATATATGAAATATCTTAATAATTAGTTCATAACTCTTGTGTTCTGAATCGATTCCAATTTGAAAGAAAAATAAAATATTCAGTGATAAAATCATTCACTCCAGAGTATAAGGCTGGGAGAGAAATGACTGATCGAACGAGAATAAAGATAGAGTCCCATTCTACCTGTCAATGCTGACAACAATGCAATTTGTTTGTAGTAGGAGGAAAATCCGTCGACTTTAGAAATCGTGAGGGTTCGAGTCCCTCTATCCCCAATAAATGCCTAGTTTACGACCTAAACATTTATCCTCTTTTTTCGCCAGCGCTTCCAAATTAGAAGCGGGTCAAAATTAGATATGATATTCATTCGCTCGACTCTTTGACAAACGGATCCTAGCAGTTTCTCTCTTGCTTCAGCAGCTAAATGCAGTATATGTCCAAACGAACATAACCATAACATATGTATATGTATTATTTGTATACAAGGATATACAAGGAATCCCATTATGGAATCATTCATAGTTCATATCCCTTACAAATAAAGGTTTAAAAAAAATCCAAAGAAAAAGAAATCCCAGGACTTGTAATGTTTCTTTAGTACCTTTAAATTAATTGACACAGATACATGTCCTCCAGTAGGATAATGTATAGAGGACGGTCGGGATAGCTCAGCTGGTAGAGCAGAGGACTGAAAATCCTCGTGTCACCAGTTCAAATCTGGTTCCTGGCATATGGTTAATGTATCGAAATGTATATATACAAAGAGAAAATGAATATGGATCGGGATACAATACATATTCGTTACATTCATAGTCTAGTAGTTATTCATCGAGGTATCTACAACATACATCCCGACCCTTGTGGATCGGCAAAGGAATATATTCCTTCTTCTTTTTTGTTTGTCCCTACTATCCTTCCTTTGGCTCATGTTAATACTCCATACATATCCGAAGTTGTCTGAAAGACACAGAAGTCTAGTCTGTTCAGAGGGTTGAGGGGTAGGAATAGAAAAGATCATTTCCGATCCAGTACAAATCCAATCTGATCCCTTTTCATTTCTTAATTTTCCCATTTTTTTCGCCCCTTCCCACATTTTTTGCTTTCCGGGGCCCATCTAAGTGATGTGCGCGGTACATAGTTCATGATGTATCTTTTGATTCATCCTATTGGCTCCGCCCATCCCCCAATGGATATGATACTTTGCATTGCATATTGGGTAATATTAATTTACTCGAATTAATTATATATAAATAAACCTCGAACCCCCCCTTTTTTATCCCATCATAATACAAATGACATGAGAGTCCAGTTACTCTATCTAGACAAGAAAGAACGTAAAAATACTCCTTCTTGAGTCTTGTAAGCTAAGATAAGTTTCTTATCATTCAATAAGCATCCTGTAGTTCATAGAAATTAGGGGCAATATAATCCTTGCGTAGGGGCCAACCAATCCAACTTTCGGGCATCAAAATCCGTTTCATGCGTGGATGATTATCATAAGAGATTCCCAACATATCATAAGACTCCCGTTCTTGAAAATCGGCGCTTTTCCAAATCCAGAAAACAGACGGGATTCTAGGATTACTCCTTGGGACAAATACTTTTATGCATACCTCTTCCGGTTGGTCCACACCATACTGTATTCTCGTCAGATGATACACACTAGCTAGCAATCCACCCGGTGCTACATCGTAGGCACATTGGGAACGTAGATAATTGTAACCATATACGTATGAAATGACAGCAATGGAGTACCAATCCTCGGGCTTTATTTGTAAAGTCTCTACTCCTTGGTAATCAAAGCCCAAAGATCTATGAACCAGCTCGTGTTTAACTAGCCAAGCGGATGAACGACCCTGCATCTTCTTGATCTCCCCCACATATTTATATGAGTATTTGACATTGACGATGAAATTTATGAAGATTGATCCACCGTTTGTTATTCTGCACAAAACATCCTATTTAATTCACTAATTCTTGAGAAGATACTGAACTCTTGTATTTGAAAAATGCTTCAGAAGGTATCTCTGAAGTCGATGTCGATTGATAGAGTAATCCTTGATCGTAATTTACAGCACGAGTACTGCGTCCAAGATGAAACTTGTGATTAGTAGTAAAACATCGATTTTCCTGTTGGGCCCCCGTTCTATCTTCATAGATTTCTCGAGATACCTTCTTACGAAGTTTCGTTATAGCGTCTATAATTGCCTCTGGTTTAGGTGGGCAGCCTGGCAAATAAACATCGACGGGGATTAACTTATCGACTCCCCGAACGGTACTATAAGAATCGGTACTGAACATTCCTCCTGTAATAGTACAGGCTCCCATAGCAATTACATATTTTGGTTCAGGCATTTGTTCATATAGTCTTACTAAGGAAGGAGCCATTTTCATTGTTACTGTACCGGCTGTTAAAATAAGGTCGGCTTGCCTAGGACTTGATCTTGGCACCAGTCCATAACGATCAAAATCGAATCGGGAGCCTATTAATGAGGCAAATTCAATGAAGCAACAACTGGTACCGTAGAGAAGCGGCCATAAACTGGAAAGTCTTGACCAATTCGAAAGATCATTCAATGTAGTTGAAATAACTGAATTGGGGGTTGTTCGGTCAAAGAGCGGAAACTCCATAGAATTCATAACTGTCTCAATGGAACCCTTTCCTTCTTTTTTATTGTCTGAATATTCAGGAGCTAAGACCATTCCAATGCTCCTTTTCGCCATGCATAAACTGAACCAACAACTGGGATAAGCACGAAAATCAAAGCTTCTATAAACACGTATACGCCCAATATATCAAAACTCACGGCCCATGGATAAAGAAAGACCGTTTCGACATCAAAAACAACAAAAACGAGAGCAAACATGTAATAGCGGATTCGGAATTGTATCCAAGCATCCCCTATTGGTTCTATACCCGATTCATAACTGGAGAGCTTCTCTGGTCCTTCACTAATTGGGGCTAAAACCCCGGAAATTATAAATGCCAAAATAGGAATAACACTTGATATCATTAGAAATGCCCAGAAAATATCATATTCGTAAAGCAGAAACATAGATGTACTCCTATGAATGTAGAATATACCGAATTCATTGATTAATTAGAATTGTAATTGTCAATTTATCCATAACTCCAACTGCTTACTCGAAACAAGAATTGATTGTGATCGAACCACATAGTTTGTTTTATGTGGGTCATGTCTTGTTTCAAGATTTATCTAACAGAAGCCCACTTACTTATTTACCCACTTACTTATTTATATTATATTTCTTATTTCTTGGTGTGGTGTAGGCATATCATGCTCTTATATTATAAGTATAAGAATAACGAATAATTCTCATTTTTCTTTTTCCTCAGGTTCCCCATAAAAACGAATGAAATTCATTCTCAATTCTAATGAATTGAAACTTCTTAATTTTCATTAATCTGAAAAAACAATTCATTTTCTAAATATACCATACAATAACTCCATATAACTACTATAATAACTATAACTTATTGGTTGTTGGTAATGGAATTTCTTTAGATAAAAGAGTTTTTTCTCTTTTCTTTTTATTTAAGAGTTATAGTTATATAGTTAAGTTATTATTATGTATTAGTATTAATAGTCATTAGTGATTTTCATTCTAGTATAATAGTGAGATGCAATAGAATGTCTAGGTTCAGTATTTATGATTCCACAGTTACGGCATAACATATGCGACTTAGCAGCATTGGCGGATTCCTTTATTCTGTTCATTAACATTTCAGATCCGAGCGTAGAATCTTCTATTAATTCGATACGGAATGCTTGAACCGATTAGATTCCCTCTTTTCCTTGTACCAGATTCATACTTAATTGATTCAATCTCAATCCGTTGAATTCTGAGGAACCCTTACATTTACATATAACATAAGAAAACAACTCATTATAGGATTACCCTGACCCCCTATTGAGTTATTTAGTTAAAGTTAGACGTCTTGAAAAAGTCACTCCATTTCGGACCAATTCTTAGTGCTACGCGATTTGGATTGACTCAAAATCCTTGTTTTGTTAATGGAGTAACCCCTAGTGAGACCAAGATGTTAGATTTCAGGGCAATCAAAAAAAGGAGTTTTTTGCAGCATCCCCACATGGCGGAGCGTGGCCCGATAGTGGAATCGTTTAGTTTAAATCATAAAATCATAAGTATAAGTGAAGTGATCCCCATAAAAGATTTCTGGTCTAATCGTGCGTTATCAAACGATTGGTTCTAATTCTATAAACCAAACCTATACCCATAGAAATAGAAGAGAGAACAAACGTCGATACATTTCTTTCATTAAAGAAGACTAAGATCAATTCATTGTTTCAGAGATAATGAATTTTGATTGTTGTTTTACAAAAAGGCGATGAATCTAGGTCTAGAGATTCATAACTCTTCCAAGCCCAAAAGACCCTAATCTTCTTGCATAAAGTATGAATTGGTAGAATTTCAATGGTGAGCAATTGGAGTAGATTCAGATACAAAAAAATTAGTATTGTACAAAGAAAAATGACTACTTAACTACTTACTTTGCTAGTCCAGTTATATGAATACAATTTCACACCGAAACTGACGAAAGAGTTTCTTTTTTCTCTGGCTTTTCTTTTCCACAAATCCAAGAATAGGTCCTAGATCCGTGCCACTTACTACTATCAGGTTGGGCCGGGTTGGAGGGCCTCATGTTATTATTTTGACTTCATTGATTGAATGAGATTAGGTATACCTAAGGCGCATCAATCACTCTTTCATCATGGGCAGTAAAAGAGGAAAAAGGTCGTATGTAATTCGATATTGGAAAAATGCCTATTGGATGGAATAAACTTTTTTGAACTTTGATATCCCTAGGGATCTCTTGTACACGCAGGAATGCCTTCTTTATATTATATTTATATATTATAATATATGGCCTTATATGGCCCAACCGGCCACAGGCCGCGCTAATGAGATGATAAAATGGGTACAAAATTCTACTCTACAAAAGCATACAATACATCAATCAAATAATATATAATATATTATATAGGTATAGGGCTATACGGACTCGAACCGTAGACCTTCTCGGTAAAACAGATCAAACTGATTATTATCGAAATGATTCGAACTGTTTCAAAGACCCAACATGCATTTTTGTGCATTGGGCTCTTTCATCAACTGATGGATCAATCAGTTAGTCCACCATATTTTATCTTTATATGAAGATAACGAGATGGCTCCATGTGCTCTGATTCTTTATTTATATTCTGATCCAGGAGCAATACCAAAGTGTTTCAAAGGATTACCTTGACGTAGGTCTGTCTTAGGCCTAGATCAACCTCAATAGAGTCCCTGTCGTTCCGCTTCAAGCGTAAAATATGATACTTCATACACCTCAAAGTTCATAGGACGAAAGGAGGTTATTTTGAGGTCCCTATTAACTCATTAGGCCTAACATTGAATTAACTGGGTATTCACCTTATCAATGATAAAATCAATGGTTGGTTCTATTTCGTATCCGAATTGGAACTGAATCGAACCCAATACTTGTCAGGCTATTGTTCTCTTGTTCTCTCGAATCAATGGAGTAAGACATCAATCTTTCATTTCAATAAGAGAAGATCAATTTCTTTGATTGCATGATGAACTCCCCTGAAAAGCATTGGCGCACGTGTAAACGAGGTGCTCTACCAACTGAGCTATAGCCCTTGTGATAGATATCTTATCATATAGATCATTTCTTGTCAAGAAAGATATTACATGATCTAACACGATACCCTAATCTGTTTCCTGCCAAGGATTGATATTGCTTAGAAGCCATATTCCATCTATAATAAATAATAAATACCCGATACGATGCGCTCTATTCTTTCTCTTTGTGATGATAAATGACCTACTTAACCCAGTGGTTAGAGTATTGCTTTCATACGGCGGGAGTCATTGGTTCAAATCCAATAGTAGGTAGAACTTATTAGGTACCGGAGTCAATGAATGGCATCTAATAAGTTTTTCTACCCCCTTTTCTTTTATTGATTTTGTATCTTTCCCTTATTCCTATCCCGCTCACTACTCTTGTTCGTTACATCAATCAGATTGATTCTACTTGATTGTACGGAATCCAATATGGTGTATAAACAGAACTTTTGATTCTTATGGATTATGTGGATCAGCTAGTACGATAGATCAGCTAGTACGAAATAGCATTGATAGCCTCTACTCGTGCCCTAGCTCGTCTGAGAGCTAAATTCGCCTCAATTACTTGTCTCTTGCCTTCTGCTTTACTCAAGTTAGCTTCAGCTATTTCAAGAGTTCGCTGAGCTTCTTGCGGATCAATGTCACTACCCTTCTCCGCATCATTGACTAATATGGTGATTTCATTATTGCCTATTCTGGCAAACCCCCCCATCAGAGCCATCGTTAACCATTGGTCGTCGAGGCGTATTCTTAAAATACCAATATCTACGGCCGTGGCAACAGGGGCGTGGTTTGGTAATACGCCGATTTGGCCACTATTAGTAGATAAAATGATTTCTTTCACTTCTGAATCCCAAATAATTCTATTAGGAGTCAGTACACAAAGATTTAGGGTCATTTCTTCAATTTGCTCTCTACTTCTAAGTTCATAGCCTTCGCGGTAGCTTCATCGATATTACCTACCAAATAAAAGGCCTGCTCGGGAAAACTATCTAATTCTCCGGAAAGGATCAGTTGAAACCCCCTAATTGTTTCTGCGAGACCAACATATTTCCCTGGAGAACCAGTAAATACTTCTGCTACGAAGAAGGGTTGTGATAAGAAACGTTCAATTTTTCGCGCTCTTGCTACGGTTAAACGATCCTCTTCGGATAATTCGTCCAGTCCAAGAATAGCTATAATGTCCTGAAGTTCTTTGTAACGTTGTAAAGTTTGCTTAACTCTTTGCGCAGTTTCGTAATGTTCTTCGCCAACAATCCGAGGTTGGAGCATAGTTGACGTTGAATCTAAAGGATCTACTGCTGGATAGATACCTTTGGCAGCTAATCCTCTTGATAGTACGGTAGTAGCATCTAAATGTGCAAATGTCGTGGCAGGAGCAGGATCAGTCAAATCGTCCGCAGGTACATAAACTGCTTGAATGGAAGTTATAGATCCCTCTTTAGTAGAAGTAATTCTTTCTTGCAAAGAACCCATTTCTGTACTCAGGGTAGGCTGATAACCCACGGCGGAAGGCATTCTACCTAATAAGGCAGATACTTCTGACCCCGCTTGAACGAAGCGAAAGATATTGTCAATAAATAGAAGTACGTCTTGTTCATTAACATCACGGAAATATTCCGCCATGGTTAGGGCAGTCAAACCGACTCTCATACGAGCTCCCGGGGGTTCATTCATCTGTCCATATACTAGAGCTACTTTAGATTCTGCAATATTTTCTTCATTAATCACCCCGGATTCTTTCATTTCCATGTAAAGATCATTTCCTTCACGAGTGCGTTCTCCTACTCCGCCGAATACGGATACACCCCCATGAGCTTTGGCAATGTTGTTGATTAATTCCATGATCAGTACTGTTTTACCCACTCCGGCTCCCCCGAATAGTCCGATTTTCCCCCCACGCCGATAAGGCGCTAAAAGATCCACCACTTTAATGCCCGTTTCAAAGATTGATAATTTGGTATCTAATTGTGTAAAAGCGGGTGCGGATCTATGAATAGGAGATGTTGTGCGAGTATCTACAGGACCTAAATTATCAACAGGTTCTCCAAGAACATTGAAAATTCGTCCTAGAGTGGCTCCACCGACTGGAACACTTAGAGGAGCTCCCGTGTCAATCACTTCCATTCCTCTCGTCAGCCCATCTGTAGCACTCATAGCTACAGCTCTAACTCGATTATTTCCTAATAATTGCTGTACCTCACAAGTCACATTAATTTCCTGACCTGCGGTATCTCGACCCTTAACTACCAAAGAGTTGTAAATATTAGGCATCTTCCCCGGGGAAAAAGCTACATCCAGTACTGGACCAATGATTTGAGCGATACGTCCCTGATTTTTTTCCACAAGTGTTGAAACTCCGAGACCAGAAGTAGTAGGATTTGTTCTCATAAAAAACTGAACTATGTCTAAAGTTTTTGCGAATATTACCGAACCAAAAATGTACGATAGCAAGTTGATCGGTTAATTCAATAAGAAATGGGAGTTAGCGCTCGATTTTGTTGGTACTATTCAATCGAATCCAATTCAATCGCTTACTGATTTGATTCAATGAATGAATTTTCAAGTTCACCCAACCCAATCGATATTCGAAATATCGAGTACGAGTAGGTAAATAAGGATCATGAGGAAGTCTTTCATTTCTCTATCATTAGAAAGAGAAACAATCCCATCTAGAATTATATATATCCATATATATATAATGTATGGAATTCGAACCCGAACTTGATTTATGAGTCATTATTGATATCTCATCCGCTGATCTTCCTTATTTTTTTATTTTCGCCTAGTCTTCTTTCCATTTTGTATTCTGTATATTTTTTCACATATACGATATACATATACAACATATATCACTGTCAAGAGTCAATTTTTTATTATATTAATTGGTTTGTTTAGTAGATAAAATAGATAAAAAAACGAAAAAAAGCAGAAGGAGACCAATTAGGAACTTGAGAAAAAGGGGTTGGGTTGCGCCATACATATGAAACAGTATACAATAATGATACATTTGACGAATCAAATACTATGGTCCACTAATGAAGCATTTCAATTTCTAATTAGTTGATATTAGTTGAGAATTTTGTCAGGGATTGCTGTGAAAGGTTTCATTCACGCCTAATCCATGTCGAGTAGACCCCGGTTGTTGTGAGAATTCTTAATTCATGAGTTGTGGGGAGGAACTTATGTCACCAAAAACAGAAACTAAAGCAAGTGTTGGATTCAAAGCTGGTGTTAAAGATTACAGATTGACTTATTACACTCCTGAGTATGAAACCCTTGCTACTGATATCTTGGCAGCATTCCGAGTAACTCCTCAACCTGGAGTTCCGCCTGAGGAAGCAGGAGCTGCGGTGGCTGCCGAATCTTCCACTGGTAC